TAATGAGAAGATGGTTGAGTGGTTGATAACAACGGTTTGCTAAATCGTCACACTCTAAATAAGATAGGGTGTCATGGGTTCGAATCCCATTCTTCTCAAAAACTTGTGTATAAAAACTTTACTTTCAATATAGTAAATAAGATACGTCTTGAAGGATTTGAACCTACAATATTCAATTTAGAAGATTGATGTTTTATCCATTAAACTAAAAACGCTTTCTAGTCGATTGTAATGCGGTATTTAAATTAAAAGATCGCAAGATTAAAATCTATAAACATGAAGAGAGTAGGATTTGAACCTACGACTATTATAATTATAAATAGATTTACAGTCTATCGCTTTAAGCCACTCAGCCATCTCTTCAACAAAGTATTGTGCTTATACTTTATTCCATCATCTGTTTGGAAGGCGTTCGCTTTTCTCCTATATAGGTGTTTTTTTTGCATCGGTCCCCTTAAGTTGGCACTGAACTCGAGTTCAGTGCCAACTTAAGGGGACCGATGCAAAAAAAACACCTATATAGGAGAAAAGCGAACGCCTTCCAAACAGATGATAGGATATTAAAAAAAACACTGCTCTATAATGAGAAGGGAATATAGTTTAACTTTAGGTAAAACATATGTTTTGCATACATAAGATTATGGGTTCAAATCCGATTATTTCCAAAATTATTAGATTAAAATATAACTTATGAAAGAACTTAGATTAAGCAGTCAATATAATTATATCGAAACTTTTGATTTATTTGATAACAATATTACTAATAATAATCAGGGTTCTTCAAGTTTTAATGGACAAAAATCTTTTAAAGTTCAAAGTGAAAATTTTAAAGATTTTACTCAATTAGTTCTCCATAACAATTTATTTTTAGAATTCTTAACAGGTCAGAAGGCCTTCTCTGACTTTGAATCGAATCTGTTTAATTCAAAAATGAATTTTTTAAAAGTGACTTTACGAAAAACCAAAATTTTTTTGTTCATGGAAGTTATTTTACATAATATATTTATAAAATGACAAATTAATAAAATGTTGCATATTATAAAAGTTACTGATTTTACTCTTTTTTTATCTTATGTAATTTTTGAAAAATTATTTTCACAAATGTCTGTAAGTAAGATTATAATTTCTAACTATTAAATCTTAATGGGAGAATAGCTTAATAAGGTAGAGCTTTGGTTTTCAAAACCAATGGTTGTAGGTTCAAATCCTTCTTCTCCTGGTTGATAACATACGTTTAATTACTCTTAATAAAAGAATTATGCCTATATTTATTTTAATCTCAAGCCCTCTAGAACAATTTGAAATTGTTACTTTAGTACCTTTAACATTTTTTGGTCTTAATCTTTCAATAACGAATTCTACATTATTTATGATATTTTCATTCTTAATAGCCATATTATGAATAGGATTAAGTTTCTACGAAAATACTTTAATTCCGAGTAATTGACAATTACTGAATGAATTATCATATAACGTAACAGTAACGATGGTTCAAGAAAATTTAGGTATGCGTGGTGAGTTTTATTTCCCATTTATATTTACATTACATTTGTTTTTGCTTTTTTGTAACTTAATAGGTATGATTCCTTATAGTTTTACAGTTACGAGTCATATTACTTTTACATTTGGTTTAGCTTTATCAATTTTTATAGGTATTAATATTATTGGTGCCCAAACTCATGGTTTTAAATTTTTTGCACTGTTTTTACCTAGGGGTGTTCCTTTACCTATTGTACCACTATTAATTACTATTGAATTCCTTTCTTATATAGTAAAAGTTTTTACATTATCTATACGATTATTTGCAAATATGACTTCGGGACATACTTTGTTAAAAATAATCGCAGGATTTGCATGAACAATGTTATCTGCAGGCGGGTTATTAGCACTATTTCACTTAATTCCTTTGGGTCTTTTGTTGGCATTAATAGGGTTAGAATTAGCTATTGCAGGTTTACAAGCTTACGTATTTACATTATTAACATGTATTTATTTAAATGATGTTTTAGAATTTCATTAAAAAATGCCTCAATTAGATCGTATTATTGTATTTTCACAAATTTTTTGATTATTTTTTGTCTTCTCAATTTTTTACATAACTTTAATACACTACTTTTTACCTGTATTTTTAAAATCTTTGAAGCTACGTAAGCAAGTTATCAATATTAATACTTTAGAAGTAACCAAAAAAATGGAGAACATATTAAAGAAACAAAATTTATTCAAAAAAATTTTGCTTAAAGATCTTGAAATAACTTCCGATTTATTAATCAATTATTTCGGTAAATTAGTAACAAGCAAAAAAAGCTTTGATATGTTGATTATAGATCAAAAAATCTGTAGAGTAGTTTTGAATATAGCAAAGTTCTGTGATTCTAAATTATTGGATTCTATATTTCTGTATCCTAAATTATTAAATTATAAGGAATAATCAAAAAATATTATGTATTTACTTATTTTGTGGTTACCGTTATTAGGTTCTATTTTTACGGGATTTTTAGGTCGATTTTTAGGTCATAAAGGTGCAGGTATTATTTCAGTAATTTGTGTTTTTTTGTCTTTACTTTTATCTCTTTTGGCTTTTTTTGAGGTAGGTTTAATGGGTATGAACTGTTGTATTACTATTAGTCCTTGAATCGAAGTGGGCCTGTTAAAAATTTCTTGAAGCTTTTTATTTGACAGCCTTACAGTTATAATGTTAATAGTTATAACAACTATATCAAGTTTAGTACATTTATATTCTTTGGAATATATGCAAAATGATCCACATCTTCCACGTTTTATGTCTTTTTTAGAAATTTTCACATTCTTTATGTTGGTTTTAGTAACTGCAGATAATCTTGTTCAGATGTTTGTAGGATGAGAAGGTGTGGGGCTTGCATCCTATTTGTTAATAAACTTTTGATTTACCAGATTAGCTGCAAATCAGTCTGCAATTAAAGCATTGGTTGTAAATAGAATAGGTGATTTTGGATTAAGTTTAGGTATTTTAACAACTTTTTATATATTTAAATCAGCGGATTATTTTACTATTTTTTCTTTATCTCCTTTATTCGTGGATTATTCTTTAAATTTTGGTGGTATTCATATCTCAGGTATTACACTAATTGGAATCTTTTTATTTATTGGTGCTATAGGAAAATCAGCTCAGTTAGGATTACATACTTGATTACCAGACGCTATGGAAGGTCCTACACCGGTTTCAGCATTAATACATGCCGCAACGATGGTAACGGCAGGGGTTTTTTTATTAATTAGATTTTCTCCTTTAATTGAATTTTCATCTGCTGTTTTAAATATTTTGATAATATTTGGATCTTTGACCGCTTTTTTTGCAAGTATATCGGGAGTTTTTCAAAATGATTTAAAAAGAGTTATAGCATATTCAACTTGTAGTCAATTGGGTTATATGATATTTTCTTGTGGTGTATCTTGTTATAATGTAAGTATGTTTCATTTAGCAAATCATGCGTTTTTTAAAGCTTTATTATTCTTAAGCGCGGGTTCGGTTATACATGCTTTAGCCAATGAACAAGATATGCGCCGAATGGGTTCACTTACCAAATTTTTACCTTTGACTTATTCTTTGATGCTGGTGGGATCTTTTGCATTAGTAGGTTTTCCTTTTTTAACTGGGTTTTATTCGAAAGACTTTATATTAGAGTTAACACAAATTACCTTAAATAATAATTTGAGAAATATACAGGGGGTATTTGCATGTTGATTGGGTAGTTTATCAGTATTTTTTACTGCCTTTTATTCTCTTCGTTTAATTTATTTAACTTTTTTAAATTCTACAAATGTAACTCGACTTAATATCGTAAAAAGTCATGAACCATCTTTATTAATGTTGGTTCCTTTAATTTTATTAGGCTTTGGTAGCATTTTTATAGGGTACTTAGGGAAAGATTTATTTATAGGCTTAGGTACAGATTTTTGAAAATCTTCCATTATAATTTTGCCTTGTCATTCATATTTTGTTGAAGCTGAATGATTAAATATAAATTTAAAATGATTGCCTTTTATATTTAGTATTTTAGGCATTTTTTTTGCTACACTTATTAATATTACAAAAATTCATGGATACTTATATAATACTTTTTATCGTGAATTATGTTTTTTAATTAGTAAAAGATGGTACTGAGATATCTTATATAATAGATTTTTTGTATACCCCATTTTAAATTTCGGTTATTTTGTTTCTTTTAAAAATTTAGATAGAGGGTTTATCGAATTATTAGGGCCTTATGGTTTATCAAAATTAATACCCGCTTGATCGTTTTTATTTTCGAAACTGCAAACTGGGCAATTAAATCATTATTTGTTTTTTATTGTTTTGGGCACTTGCTTTTTTTTAATAATTGTTTTAAATCAAATTCAATTATTAGTATTTTATCTTGTTTTGGTTTTCTTCATATAAATGTTAGAATTATTTAAAGGGTCTATAGCTTAAAGGTTAGAGCGTACGCGTGTGGCATGATTTGTATTTCATAACTAACTCGTTATTTAATACACGCAATATTAGAAGTAGGCGAATTAATTTTTTATGTAAGTGAAACTCTTACCTTTTAAAGCTTGATCGCAAAATTTATCTTATGACTTTTGTCAGAGCTAAGCTAAATAATTAAATTTATTGAGTACGTATAGAAATTTGTTGAAAACATCATAACTCTAAATTATATAATACAGTATCGTATTTAATAGCGTGCATTAAATTCAAGCTTGATATAAATTTGGTGTAAAACAAAACTCTACAAATTTAACATATAAAAAATTGAGACCTGTAAATCTAAGGAATGATATATAAGCGAATGTTTTTTTGTAATGAAAAAGATATGCATATTATATCAGTTAAAAGCTGTATGATGAGAAATCATCACGTACAGTTTTGTGCAAAGGTAGATGTTATTTCCTATCGATTGTAACTTGATAAGCGTAAAGTTGATTGTTCGAATCAATCTAGGCCTAACTATAATAATAAATTTTATGCTGAATTTAGAATTTTATAATCCTTTAATTTTAGTATCTTTTACCCCACTTTTAGGAATATTTATATTATTTATCATTCCTTCGGCAAATATTTACTTATGTAGATTAATTGCATTGGGTATTACTTGTTTAACTTTTTTATGATCTTTATTTTTATGGATTCAGTTTGATAATACTACTTCATTATTTCAATTTAGCAATACTTATAATTGAATATATTCAATTAATTTGTATTATACGATTGGGATAGATGGTGTCTCTTTATTTTTTATTTTATTAACGACATTGTTAACAATATTTTGTATATTAATTAGTTGGGAATCTGTAAAATTTTTGATTAAAGAATATTTAATTTGTTTCTTATTATTAGAATTTCTTTTAATTCAAGTATTTTGTGTTTTAGATTTATTATGATTTTATATTTTTTTTGAAAGCGTTCTGATTCCTATGTTTTTGATAATTGGCGTTTGGGGATCTCGCGAGCGTAAAATTAGAGCGGCATATCAATTTTTTTTATATACCTTAGTAGGTTCTTTATTAATGTTATTAGCTTTACTTGTAATCTATTTTGAGGTTGGGACAATGGACTTCCAAATTTTACAACATTATACTTTTTCAGAATACAAACAAATTATTTTTTGATTAGCCTTCTTTTCAAGTTTTGCTGTAAAAATTCCAATGATTCCTTTTCATATATGATTACCTGAAGCACACGCAGAAGCACCTACAGCAGGATCTGTAATTTTAGCAGGAATACTGTTAAAAATGGGTGGGTATGGTTTTTTACGTTTCTCTTTACCAATGTTTCCAGAAGCATCAATTTATTTTACACCTTTAGTTTTTACTTTAAGTATAATCGCTATTTTGTATGCTTCATTAACTACATTACGACAAATTGATTTAAAAAAAATAATAGCTTATTCATCGGTATCTCATATGGGATTCGTAACTATTGGTATTTTTTCTTTAAATTTACATGGTATCGAAGGAAGTATACTACTAATGTTGAGTCATGGATTAGTATCAAGTGCATTATTTTTATGTATAGGCATTTTATATGATCGTTATAAAACGCGCATATTAAAATATTATGGTGGATTGATACAGGTTATGCCTCTTTTTGGTACCTTTTTTTTATTTTTTACATTTGCAAACTTGGGATTTCCAGGAACGAGTAGTTTTGTTGGTGAACTTTTAGTTTTAATGGGGGTATTTCAAATTAATAGGATTTTAACTTTTCTTGCTTCTATGGGCATAATTTTGGGAGCGGCTTATTCTATTTGATTGTTTAATCGAGTGAGCTTTGGTAGCTTAAAAATACAATATTTTGAACATTTTCAAGATGTTTCAAGAAGAGAGTTTTGAATTTTAGTACCTTTAACATTTATAATTTTATGAATGGGTATTTATCCTACTTCATTTTTGTCAGAGCTTCATTTTTCCGTAGTTAGTTTAATGGAGCAATTATTTTAAAAATTGATGTTTACTACTATTTGAATTCTTATACGTTTAGGAGGTTTATTGTTTTTGAGTGGTGCTATATTAGATATTGAAATAGCTTTATTTATAATTGGTTTGTTATTTTTGCACCTCAATTTAGGATTAATTACTATAATAGGTGATTATATTCATGTTAGTAAGATTAAATTAATTCTATGTATTATGATGCGTCTTTCTAGTATTGAAATTAGTAGATATTTTTTAGAACTTTTATTATAATCTCAAAAAAGTTTAACTAATGCACAATTTTTTATATAACTTTTATCCTATATTAATAGAAATATATATTACAGCTAATATATGTTTATTACTTATGTATGGTGTTTTTTTAAGTACATTTCCAAATTTTGGATATCCCTTGTTAGGTAAAAATTTTACTTTATTGACTTTGCTTATTTTATCTTTTAGTTTAATATTAATATTTAGGCATATTCCTTTATCTATAATAGGTCTGGATAACTTTCTAATTAATGATTTATTTACGTATTATACAAAGTTGATTTTAATTTTATCAACAATAGGCTGATTTTGTTTATCCTCTAAATATTTTGTGTCAGAAAAAGTGAATAATTATGAATTGTGAATCTTAATTTTGTTATCAGTTGTAGCAATGTTAACTATTTTGCAGTCGTATGATTTATTAACTATTTATTTAGCAATAGAGTTTCAAAGCTTAATCTTTTATATTTTAGCTAGTATAAATCGTACTTCTGAATTTTCAACTGAGTCAGGTTTAAAATATTTTGTATTAGGGGCTTTCTCTTCAGCATTTTTACTTTGAGGTTCATCAATTATTTACGGCCTGACGGGTTTAACAAATTTAAATGATTTATCAAAATTTTTCGCAGGATTTTTATTGAACGAAAATTTGTTTTCTCATAATTTAGTGATAGGATTTATATTTATATTGGTAGCTCTCTTATTTAAATTGAGTGCTGCACCTTTTCATATTTGATCACCAGATGTTTACGAAGGTGCTCCTCTTATAATAACAGCCTTTTTTTCTATTTTACCTAAATTTGCAATTGTAGGTTTACTATTTAGATTTTTACTATATACTTTTTATGATTTGCTTTTATTTTGACAAAGTATAATCTTATTTTCTACGTTATTATCAATTTTTATAGGTACTTTTGGTGCTTTTGCTCAGTATAAATGAAAACGTTTTCTTGCTTATAGTTCAATTAACCATATAGGATTTATTTTATTAGCAATGCTTAATGGAGATTTAGAAGGCGTTTCAAGCGTTATTTTTTATTTAATCGTATACATAATTATGATGTTAGGAATTTTTGCGTTTGTGATTAATACAAAAATTCATAGTTATCCAGCATTTTACCAAGTTCGTTACTTAAGTGAGTTAAATGGTTTAGCTAAATATAATCCATTTTTAGCTTTGGTTGTAACTATATTATTATTTTCGATGGCAGGTATACCTCCAATGGCAGGATTTTTTTCCAAATTATTTGTTTTATTAATTGCATTGCAAGTTAATTCTTTTGGTATAAGCTTATCAGCTATTATCATAAGCTGTATTGCTTGTTTTTATTATATAAGATTGATTAAGGGCATGTACTTTGAACCGTCTTTTAATGATTGAAAAATAATTGAACCTATGAATAAATTAAGTTCTTTAGTTTTAGGTGTTGCTGGAATTTTAACTTTGTTTATATTTGTGGATGTAGAGGTTATTTCCGCAATTTCTTTAGTAATGGCTATACCTCTATTATATTAATTTAAAATATGTTTTTGATAAGTATAATTTTAAAAATAGCAATAATAATATTGCCTTTGCTTATAGCTATTGCTTATATGACTTTAGCTGAACGAAAAGTTATGGCAGCCATGCAACGCCGCAAAGGACCTAATATTGTGGGAGTTTTTGGTTTGCTACAACCGCTAGCCGATGGACTAAAATTGTTTGTTAAAGAAACTATTTTACCATCTAGTGCTAATTTAAGTATGTTTATTTTAGCGCCTATATTAACATTTTTATTAGCCTTAATTGCATGATGTGTATTGCCAATTGGTGAAGGAATGGTTTATTCAGACATAAATATAGGTGTGCTATATTTATTAGCCATATCTTCGTTGGGAGTTTATGGTATTATAATTTCCGGTTGAGCAAGTAATTCTAAGTATGCTTTTTTAGGAGCTCTACGATCAGCTGCACAAATGGTTTCTTATGAAGTTTCAATTGGATTGATTTTAATTAATATTTTACTATGTTCAGGTTCATTAAATCTTACTGAAATTGTTTTGTCACAGCAAAAAATCTGACTTGCATTTCCATTGCTACCAGCTTTAATTATGTTTTATATTTCTATATTAGCCGAAACAAATAGAGCTCCTTTTGATCTTCCTGAAGCCGAAGCAGAGTTAGTGGCTGGATATAATGTTGAATATTCTGCTATGGGATTTGCTCTGTTTTTTTTAGGAGAGTATGCTAATATGATATTAATGTGTGGTTTAACTACTATTTTATTTTTTGGTGGTTGATTACCTGTTTTCAATTTAGTACTTTTTTATTGAATTCCTAACACCATTTGATTTGCTTTAAAAACAGCTTTTCTATTGTTTGGTTTTATTTGAATCAGATCTGCTTTTCCTAGATATCGTTATGATCAATTAATGCGCTTAGGATGAAAAATTTTTTTACCTTTATCTTTGGGTTGAGTATTATTCGTTGCTGGAATCTTATTAAGTTTTAATTGGTTACCTTAATTTAATATGAAATTAATTTTTAGTGAATATTCAATAATTTTAATCTTTTTATTTATTTCATTTCTTTTATCTTTCTTAATTTTTGGTTTATCTTACTTTTTAATTCCTCAGAAAGCGGATCAAGAAAAAGTTAGTGCTTATGAATGTGGGTTTAATCCTTTTGATGATGCTCGAGCAACATTTGATATTAGATTTTATTTAGTTGCTATCCTTTTCTTAATATTCGATTTAGAAATTAGTTTTTTATTTCCTTGGTCTTTAGTTTTGGGAAATCTTTCTTTACTTGGATTTTGAAGTATGATTATTTTTTTAATAATATTGACATTAGGCTTTATTTACGAGTGATATAAAGGAGCTTTGGAGTGAGAATAATAAAGATTAACTTTTTTAACTATAAAAGTAGGTATTAAATGTCTGATCCCATATCGAACTCAAAAATATATCTATCTTTACTAAAACTACTATTATTTTTATATGGAATTCTTAGACAGTTAAAAAATGTATAAAAAAAATAAAAAAATTATTAAATTAAATATATTATTTACATTTAATAATGTATTATGTACTTTGACAAACATTGAGGGAGATACATTATTTTGAATCTCTGCAGGTGTAAAGAAGAGTCGTGGTACGAAAAAAATAACATTAGTGGTAATAACTTCAATGTTAAAATTAATCTTAGAACATCTTATTAAACTTAAAATAACTTATATTCATTTAAATTTAAATGGATTTGATAAAAATAAAAAAATTGTACTGAAATATTTTAAACAGTCATTTTTAAATATATTATCTATCACTAATAATTCTAAACTTTCTCATAATGGTTGTAAAAGTCTTAAAAAACGTTCTATATAAAGACGGAATAGTTCAATTGGTGAGAACATTGGAATCATAATCCAAAAGTTATAGGTTCAAGTCCTATTTCCGTTAGCAGGCTAGATAGCATAGGGGTTTTATATGCAAGAGATTGCAAATCTTTTTACATCGGTTCGAATCCGATTCTAGCTTTTACGAGAGGCTGATAACTAAAAAATTTCAATTATGAACGTAACTTTACAAAGTGCAAAGATGATAGGAGCTGGTTTAGCAACTATAGGTTTAACTGGTGTAGGTGCCGGTGTAGGAATTGTGTTTGGATCATTGGTAATGGCTTACGCCCGTAATCCATCATTAAAGCAACAACTATTTGGTTATACTATTTTAGGATTTGCCTTAACTGAAGCCGTAGCATTATTTGCTTTAATGATGGCTTTTTTAATTTTATTTACTTAAGAGTTTTTTACTTCTTAGATTTTAGAGTATAACAAAAATGGTTAATGTGTTTGCTTTGGGAGTAAAAAATTGTAGGTTCAAGTCCTACTACTCTAAAATCTATTTATAAGGATGAATGGCTGAGTGGTTTAAAGCACCAATTTTGAAAATTGGCATAAAATTATATTTATCGTGGGTTCAAATCCTACTTCATCCAAATTAGTTAAAATATTGTTACTGGTACTTTCTTAATAATAATATTTTATTGTATATTATAAGTTTTTAAAGTCTAGATAGCTCAGAGGTTAGAGCATAGGGTTGAAAACTCTTGTGTCATGGGTTCGAACCCCATTCTGGACAGAAGATAATTAAAATAATTATAGTTTTATGTACAATCGTCCTTTAGCACCACACATTACAATTTATACAGCTCAATCATCTTCTTTATCTTCTATTTGACATAGAATTTCAGGCTTATTTATGATTTTTTTAGTTGTTTTTAGCTTCATTTTTTTGCAGATAGTAGTATGCATTAGTTATAAAAAATTTTGGGTTAATTTTTTACTATTTAATAAATATACGATATATTTTTATATATTGTTAATTTTAATGCTTTTATTTGGATTTTTTTATCATGCAATTAATGGATTAAAACAGATCTTGTGAGATTTGGGTATTTTAATAAATCGTGAATCCGTTTTTACATTTTTTTTAAGCATAAGTTTAGGTATTTGTTTTATTGTTCTAAGATTAATTTTTTAGCTAAAAAATGTTTTTACAAAAAAATCCAAATAAAATTAATTTATTTTATCCCAAAAAAAGTCCCCAGTTTTATTTAAGAGTATATAGATGAAATCCTTTGTTATATAAAAAGCCATGATTTAATATATATCCTATCTCCCGTAATACATGTGGTCCTATGGTTTTAGATGCGTTAATTCAAGCAAAAGATTTACAAGATTCAACTTTAACTTTTAGACGTTCTTGTAGAGAAGGTATTTGTGGTAGTTGTTCTATGAATATAAATGGGGTAAATACTTTGGCGTGTTTAAAGTCTTTGATTACAAATGAAAAATTTATCACAATTTACCCATTACCTCATATGTATATTATAAAAGATTTAGTTCCCGATTTAACACACTTTTATGCTCAATATAAAATGATTAAGCCTTGATTAATTAATAATGAGTTAAAAAATATTAAAAAAGAATATCTACAATCTAAAAGTGACCGTCAGGAGTTAGATGGTTTATATGAGTGTATTTTGTGTGCTTGCTGCTCTGCGAGCTGCCCTAGTTATTGGTGGAATCATGATAAATATTTAGGGCCTGCAATTTTATTACAAGCGTATAAATGAATTTTAGATTCTAGAGATTCCTTTACAGATACCCGCTTAAAATTTCTTAACCATAAAATGCGTTTATATAGATGTCATACAATTATGAATTGCAGCAAAGCTTGTCCTAAATATTTAAATCCAGGGAAAGCTATTTCTGCCATAAAATATAAAGTTTCCATATTATAAAAGGCGAAAAAAGGGATTCGAACCCTCAACCTTTAGATTCACAATCTACTGCTCAACCAATCCGAGCTCCTTTCGCCAACTATCAGGTTATCCAAATTACTACTTAATAAGAGCGAAAATAACTCAAATGGTAGAGTATAATCTTGCCAAGATTATGGTTGAGGGTTCGAATCCCTTTTTTCGCCTTTTATAAGTTATTCTATATGCAAATTGATATTTTTTTATTTATAGTATTTTCAAGTTTTGCTTTAATTGCTTCCTTAATGGTTATTAGTTTATCAAATGCAGTCCATTCTGTGTTATTTTTAATATTGGTTTTTTGCAATGTTGCGAGTTTATTACTTTTAATTGGAGCTGAATTTTTATCTCTTATGTTACTAATAGTATACGTGGGGGCCATTATAGTTTTATTTTTGTTCGTTGTAATGATGTTAAATATTAAAAAAGCCTCAGTAAGGCAAAACCTTTATTCAATTGTTCCTATAGGTTTAATTATATTTTTTATATTGTTTAGTCAACTTTCAAGCATTTTTAGTAATTTGGATTTATTCAGTTTAAAGCAAAATAAACTTATCTGAGTTTCTTGAATTATCGAAAGTAATAACTTAACGAATGCTCAGGTTATTGGAAGTGTATTATATACAAAATATTGTTTTTTATTTATTTTATCAGGATTAATATTACTTGTTGCAATGATTGGAGCCATTGTACTTACTATGCATCAAAGAACTGATGTGCGTAAACAAAGGATTGAATTGCAATTGAATCGTAGTTTCCAAGGATCATTGAAATTTATGGCTTTAAGAAAATAAGATTATTAAAGCGGATATGATGGAATTGGTAGACATATTAGATTTAGATTCTAATGATAATATCAAAAATCGTGAGGGTTCGAGTCCCTCTATCCGTACTAATTTAAATTATGGATATGTTATAAAATTTTATAACATATCCATAATTTAAATATTTATCGAAAGTTTAGTAAATATTTTTCTATTTTACCTAATAAAGGTAAAATAATTAAAAAATATAAAAAATAATAAAAACTTGCAATTTGCCCTATTAATATGAAAGGATTTTCCACAGGCATACCACCAATTCACCCTAAAACTAAACAGCAACTTAGCATAGTTCAGTACAAAAATCTATAAAAGGGTCTAAATCTAGAACTTCTGATTTCTGTACTATGAATTCAAGGCAATAATGCTAATACTAATATTGCAGAAACCATAGCGACTACACCCCCTAACTTATGTGGAATACTTCTTAAAATAGCATAAAAAGGTAAAAAATACCACTCAGGTACAATATGAGCCGGGGTAACCATTGGATTCGCTTCAATGTAATTATCTGGATGACCTAATATATTAGGAGAGAAATAAACAAATAATGAAAAAAATATTATAAATATTAATAAGCCTAAAAAATCTTTGTAAATAAAATAGGGAAACATTCTTACTTTATCTACATTTGAATCAATACCTAAAGGATTACCAGATCCATCTTGATGTAATACAGCTAAATGGATTAAAGAAGCAGCAGCAATAATGAAAGGTAATAAATAATGTAAACTAAAAAATCTATTTAGAGTCGCATTATCCACAGAGAAGCCCCCTCATAGTCATGTAACTATAGAATTTCCTATTAAAGGTACTGCGGAAACTAAATTAGTAATTACAGTAGCACCTCATAAACTCATTTGACCTCAAGGTAATACATAGCCTATAAAAGCTGTTATTATCATTAATAAAAAAATGATAACTCCAATAACTCATACTCAATGACGAGGACTTACATAAGAACTAAAATATAAACCTCTAAAGATATGTATATAAACAACAATAAAAAACATAGAAGCACCATTAGAATGTATATAGCGTAAAAGTCAGCCATAGTTAACATCACGCATTATATGTTCTACACTAGCAAATGCTAAATCCACATGCGGCGTATAATGCATTGCTAAAAAAATTCCCGTTATAATTTGTATAATTAAGCATATAGATGCCAAAAAACCAAAATTTCAAGCATAATGTATATTAATGGGTGTAGGATAATCAATTAAATGATTATTTACTATTGAAATAATAGGACGCTTAAGTAAACGCATTTAATTAAGATAATTTTTTATAATTTTTTAAGATAATTTGTACTCGCTACTGGACTTGAACCAGTAACTCAAAGATGAGAATGAATTTTAAGTCCATCGTGTATACCAAATTTCACCAAGCGAGCCTTAAATACAAGATTTAATCTGGTGTAAAAGGACTCGAACCTTTATATAATAGCATCAAAAGCTAGTGCCTTACCTATTTGGCTATACACCAAATCCAATTTGATGAATAAGCGGGTAACGGGACTCGAACCCGTAAAATTTAGTTCGGAAAACTAACGAAGTTACCCAATTTATCTATACCCGCTTAAAACAAGTTTATATAGTTCCAATGTATTCTCTTAATGTAATTTTATAACCACATTCAAAAATTGAAATTTTTACCCTTGTAATATAAAAATATTTTAAAAGAGCTATTTTTTCTATCTTTTTTATTAGTAATAAACTAATTAATTTACTTGTCTGTTGTTCCAAGCGTTTAGTAAAAGAAAGTTTTTTTAAAAAGATTTCTTGGGCTTCTCTTGCATATAAAATGGGTAATTGTCTTGTTATTACTAAACTTAAACCTTGAAAATGTTGCTCTAATTTAATAAAGTTAGTTATCAATATTGGAAAAATTTTTTGCAATTCCAAATTTTTAATGGATACATTTAAAAGTGATTCAAAAGATTCTAAAAATTCAGTTTTAATATTGGTTTTTTGATTTTCAAAATCTTCGCTTATAGAATTTTTCAGTCTGTTAAAGCAAATTCAACAAAAAGTAATAAAGCATAAAAGAATCAATGTTTCTTCGTTTAATAATATAATATTTTGGGAAATTAAAATTAATGATAATAAAATAACAATACTTATATTTAACATTCTTACATACCACCTCATCAATATATAGATACGAACAAAAATAACCATACAACATCTACAAAATGTCAATACCAGGCTGAAGACTCAAATCCAAAGTGATGTTCTCTAGTTAATTGATATTGATACAAACGTAATAAACAAATGGATAGTGAAAATGTGCCAACTAGTACATGAAATCCATGAAATCCAGTTGCCATATAAAATGTTGAACCATATATTCCGTCAGATAATCTAAAATCAGCCATATTATATTCGTATGCTTGCAATGAAGTAAATATTAGCGCCAAAATTATAGTTAAACTCAAGCTTCAGATAGCTTGAATTCTAAGATTAGCTACGATTGCATGATGACACCATGTAACTGTACAACCCGATAGCAGTAAAATTAAAGTATTTAAAAATGGAATTTCCCAAGGATTTAAAACAATTATACCTTTAGGTGGTCAAGTTAAACCTATTTCAACTGTTGGTGCTAAACTGCTATGAAAAAATGCTCAAAAAAATGCAAAAAAGAAGAGAATTTCAGATATTATAAAAAGAAGTACACCATAGCGTAATCCCTGTTGAACTATTCCTGTATGATGGCCTTCTAATGTAGATTCTCTAATAACATCTCTTCACCAAACGAACATTGTTAAAAATAACATTAAAAATCCACAAAATAGTATGCTACTTCCTTGTTTATAAGCGTGCATATACATTACTCCACCAATTGCACATGAAAATGCTGAAAATGAAGCGATAAAAGGTCAAGGACTTGGATCTACTAAATGGAAGGGATGTCTTTGTATAGACTTCGATATTTGCGATAAGTAAATCATAATTCTATTTTAAAAATTTTTTGAAAAATTGGTTTATCAATTCAGTTGATTTTTTTATAATCTTAGAATTTGTCAAAAATAAAATAAAAAAGATTAAGACTAATATAATTACTTGTGATAAAGAAAATCGCATACCTTACTCGTTTAACTTATTTGAGATTCAAGAAATATAATTGGGTAATTTAACAGCTTCTATTACTATTGGCATAAATCCATGATTAATACCGCATATTTCACTACATTGGCCATAATAAATACCTTCTCTTTTGATAAAAATTGATGTTTGATTTAATCTACCAGGTACAGCATCACATTTTATGCCCAATGAAGGTACTGCCCAACTATGAAGTACATCTGATGCAGAAACTATCATACGAATATGAGTATTTACAGGTACTACTACTCGATTATCAACTTCTAGCAATCTTAACTGCCCTAAATTTAAGTCTTCTTCGGGAATCATATAACTATCGTAAATAATAGATTCACCTTCTTCATTTAAATAATCCGAATATTCATAACTTCAATATCACTGATGTCCTAATGTTTTTATAGTTATAGCTGGTGATATAATTTCATCCATAGCATATAATAATGAAAATGATGGTATTGCAATTATTAATAAAATACATGCAGGTGTTACTGTTCATATAATTTCTATTAAAGTTCCATGTGTTAATGAAGAAGGCGTGTTATTTTGAGTATTTTCAAAGTGTCATATCGTACGTATTAACATTCAAGATACAAATATAAAAATAACACAAATGAAGTACATTAAATCATGATGTAAGTTTACAATGCCTTCCATAATGGGAGTAGCAGGATCTTGAAAGCCGAACTGTCAATTTTCGGGGGCATCATTAAAAACGAAAGTGCAAGGTATAAATAATAAAAAGGTATATAAAAAAAATTTCAATATATGTAACATTCTATCTTTTACTTGTTTCACAAATTAATGGCATTTCTTCAAATGTATGATACGCAGGAGGAGAAGTAACAACTCATTCTAAAGTAGAATTACCTTTTGCATTCATTTGCTCGAAATCTCAGGGTGCACTTACACAAGGATTTTTGGATGTTATAGATACAAAAACTAAATAAAAGAAAAATAGTGTACTAAACAAAGCTAAATAAGAACCATAAGAAGCTACTAAGTTTCATCCAGCATAAGCATCCGGATAGTCGGGAATTCTTCTAGGCATTCCAGCTAATCCTAAAAAGTGCATTGGCATAAACGTAAGATTTACTCCTATAAAAGTTGATCAAAAATGAATTTTTCCTAACAATTCAGGATATTGTACACCTGTAATCTTCCCAAATCAATAATAGAATCCTGCAAAAATTGCAAATACAGCTCCCATAGATAATACATAATGAAAATGTGCGACTACATAATAAGTATCATGTAAACTAATGTCCAAACCAGAATTTGCTAATACGATTCCCGTTAAACCTCCTATAGTAAATAAAAAAATAAATCCAACTGCAAATAACATTGGAGTTTTAAAGTATAAAGAACCTTCTCACATAGTTGCTATTCAACTAAAGATTTTAATTCCTGTAGGTACAGCTATAATCATTGTAGCTGCAGTAAAGTAAGCTCTAGTATCTACATCTAAACCTACGGTATACATATGATGTGCTCAAACTATAAATCCCAAAACACCTATAGAAACCATAGCATAAACCATTCCAATATAACCAAAAACAGATTTTCTTGAAAAAGTTGCAACTATATGACTCACCATACCAAAGCCTGGTAAAATTAGAATATATACCTCAGGGTGTCCAAAAAACCAGAAAAGATGCTGATATAATACGGGATCTCCTCCTCCTGCAGGATCAAAAAAGGCAGTATTAAAGTTTCGATCAGTTAAAAGCATTGTAATAGCTCCTGCTAATACAGGTACAGCTAATAGTAATAAAAAAGCTGTGATAAAAATAGATCAAACAAATAAAGGCATACGATACATACTTTGACCTGGATTACGCATATTTAAAATTGTAGAAATAAAATTAATAGCTCCTAAAATTGAAGATGCTCCTGATATATGTAAACTAAATACTGCTAAGTCTACAGCTCCTCCTGAATGACTTTGAATAGAACTCAATGGAGGATAAACAGTTCATCCAGTACCTACACCTACTTCTACAATTGCAGATGCTAAAAGTAAGCAAAGAGAAGGTGGTAACAGCCAAAATGATATATTATTTAAACGCGGAAAAGCCATATCGGGACTTCCGATCATGATAGGTACTAATCAGTTACCAAAGCCACCTATCATCACGGGCATAACCATAAAAAATATCATTAAAAATGCATGAGCAGTAATCAAGACGTTATAAATTTGATGGTTTCCTAATAATAACTGATTACCTGGTTGAGCCAATTCCATACGAATAAGCGCAGACATACAACCCCCCAAAATACCCGAAAAAGCACCAAAGACTAAATATAAAGTTCCTATATCTTTATGATTTGTTGAAAAGATTCAACGTGAAACTCATTTTATAAATAAAAATTGCATCGTTCTATAATATTAAATATTATTTAACTTAGTTAATCTAACTTCAATAAACGAGAGAGACGGGATTTGAACCCGCAACCTTTAACGCGACAGGTTAACACTCAACCTTTGAGTTTCTCTCCCACCTTCTTCACTAATGTGGAAAACTTTAATTAAAATTGTCTAGTTAAAATAATTTTTAAAGAAATCCTTTTTGAAATATAATGAAAAAGATTCCTTATATGCTGTTCTGATATATTACTAAATTCAAATAAAATCATTCCAGGTCTAATATAAATAAATCGGGTATATATAGAACCCTTTCCTTTACCCATTCGAGATTCTAAATTAAATTTCGTAAGTGTAGAATTTAAAAAGAGAGGAACCCAAAACTGAAAATTTTTTTTATTACCCACTAAAAATTTTAATTTTTTTAAAATTATTCATTTCAAATTAATAAGTTGATTTTCTGTTAACCTTCCAAATGAAATAGACTTAATACCAAACTGCCCATAGATTAATGTATGCTTAGGTTGTTTAAATCTTACTGAATATTTATTATGAGTTTTTTTTTCTTTAAGCATCTCATAAAATTAATTTATTTCATAAAATAATCAAACTTTTAAACCACAGCTCCCCAATTTTGTATGCAAATTTTTATGTGAAAATTCTACATAACTTTTTAAAGAAACTAATGATAAAGAACCAAGATTTTGCTGAATACTTTTTGCCATTTGACTTTTTGTATTATCAAATCGCCCTACAAGTTGAATTTTAAATCCTTTCAAATAAACCAATCGTATGCCTTTCGTACAATAAATTATTTTACTACTATTAATGTGCCCTTTAAGAAGTTGATAAACTTGTCATATTATCTTATTAGGATTCCTATTATACTCAAGAAGATAAGCGGCATAATTTAAAATTAAATTAGGCATTATTGTATAATTCATTTTTCTGTAAATACGTAAGCAAATTTTTAAAGAAAATCATTCCAATAAGATCTTTGATAACTTATGAGTAATTAAAAAATATTTATCATGGGAGGGTAAAATTAAATCTGTTATATATATATTCAAAAAAAGTTTATTATTAATATATAAAAGCTCTTTATCACTTATTAAAAATTTATTAGATCTTAGGATTTTTATAATAATACTATTAACTTGTAATCATTTAAAAATAAGTAAAATATAAGAATTAAAACTATTGTAATTCGGTATTGTAAAATCTCATACTTGAGTTAAACCAAGTCTAAGGCTTGTAGGATTTATTTTTCTTGTCATAATTTTTGGTTAAGTTAAAGCAAAATTTTTTTGAATAATTCGGACTTGTAACAATTTAAAGAATTACTTATTACTAAGTTACTTTTCCAAACCGATCTTTCTAGTAATCTTCTAGATTATTCTTGAAAAATGCTTAAGTATATTTAATATATTTTTTGATTCATTCAATATTTATTAAAAACTAACTTAGCTACCTGACTATGCCGTTGGCCATAACAATCATTTAACCATAGGTTAGAATATTCTGGTCCTCTCGTACTAAGAATACACTTTTTATTTTTCTTTATCTTGCAGTAGATAGGGACCGAACTGTCTCACGACGTTCTGAACCCAACTCACGTACCTTTTTAACTAGCGAACAACTAGACCCTTGAAATCTACTTCAATTCCAGGATAAGATGAGTCGACATCGAGGTATCAAACCGTGACGTTAATATGAACTCTCAATCACGATGAATCTGTTATCCCTAGAGTTCCTTTTATCTGTTGAACGATATTAATTCCACACTTAAATATCGGGTCACTATGACTGACTTTCGTCGCAATTTGATTTATATATCTTAATTGTCAAGCAAGCTTATGCCATTATACTCTCCATTATTTTTGTTAAATAATTGTTACTTACCTTCGTACACCTCCGTTACTATTTAGGAGGTACTCGTCCCAAGTAAACTTTCTCTTTTAAACGGTCTTTACAATTTTATTTATAAGTTAAGTAAAAAACTAAATTTAGCGAGTGGTATTCCAAAAATATAAAAAATTTATTCCCACTTAATCTGTGCACTTAAATAAGTTTTTACAATTTAAAATTAAAGTAAAGGATCTAGGGTCTTTCCGTCTTACTGCAAGTAATCTACATTTTCATAGATAATGTAATTTCGCTGAAACTATATTGGAGACAGTGAAGTAATCGTTACACCATTCATGCAGGACGGAATTTACCCGCCAAGGAATTTCGCTACCTAAGGATTCTTATAGTTAGAACCGCCGTTTACTCAGATTTAAAAAATAGGCGTGAACCATAATTTCTTACTTTTAAGCACCGGGCAGGTGTCAGACTCTATACTGTTTTTTTCAAATTTGCAGAGTCCTGTGGTTTTGATAACCAGTCGTTACTTCTTACTTTATGCTACCGTCTTTACTCAGACGGCTCTCTTTATAGCGAACATACGGAGTTAATTTGCCGAGTTCCTTCAATATAGTTCTTTCATTCACTCATAATTTTTTCAATAAGTTTGCCTGTGTCGGTTTAAGTACGGTTAATTTTTTTATAATTTTTTCTCGAAAGCAGTTTTAATTAATTTTTTGCCTTTTTATGTATAAAATTATTATAAACTACTTTTTTCATATTTTTTATTAAAATAATACATATAAAAAGTATAACATAATTACTAATTTCCTATCGAGTACAATTTTAATTCCCCTCTTAAGGACCGACTAACTCAATGCATTTAAAATTACATTGAAACCCTTAAACATTTAGTGATTACGATTTATTAACGTAATTGTCGCTACTCATATCAGCATTAACATTTCTGTTTAATTTTTTTATAATTTTACAATTAAAAAATTTTTACAGAACGTTTCACTACCATTAAATTGTATTAATACGCTATTTCGATATAAAACTTAAAGTTTCTATATATTTTAAATCAAAAAAAGAAAAATAATGAGCTAAAACGCTTTCTCTAATGAAAGGCTGCTTCTAAGCCTATCAAGTTTTATTATTTGAACTTATTTTGATTTTCTTCCCTAAGTTTTAATTTAGAAATCTTAATATACGATCTGGATTGTTTTCCTTTTGTCCATAAACCTTATCGCTTATAGACTGACTGCTGATCTTTTTAATGCTTTTATTTGGAGTTAAAAAAAACTCAGTAAATTTTTACATCCCTTCACTCATTTTGTACTCTAACTTAAGATTTAAAATGATCAACGTAGTACTAAAATACATTTCGTGAAAAACCGGCTATCTCCAAGTTTGATTAGTCTTTCGCTCCTAATTATAAGTCATCTCTATATTTTGCTACATATACGAGTGCGGTCCTCAAAAAATTTTTAAAGTTTTTTCAACCTGCTTACAATTAGATCACTTGGTTTCAGGTTTAATATACATTACTTTAAATGTTTATTTATTAATAATTAGACTTGCTATATATATTAACTTGCTGATTCATTATGCAAAAGGCACTTCGTTGTTTCATACTTCGAAAACTTATAAACACCCAACTTAAGTAATTTTTATCAAATATCTTTACCTTTTCCTCACGGTACTCGTTTACTATAGGTTAAAAAATTTTTATAAGCTTAGAAGGTGGTTCTCCTATATTCATACAAACTTAAATTCATACTACTTATCACTTTATTACAAGAAGAACTTCAATTATTACAGGACTTATACCTTTTATAGTAAATTATAATAAAGGACTTCTTATATTAAGCTTTTATATCGTTTTTGTTCACCACTATTTACGATTACTCTATTGATTTAATAACTAATGTTACTTAGATGATTCAATTCACACTATATCCAACAAATTCTATCAAGTTTACTTTTAATACGGAAATTTATAAATCACAGGCCAATGCCTCCTTATAACTTTTCGTAGCGAGACGTCCAATAATTTTTTACCAAGGTTTTTATCAAGTGCATAATATAAAAATTTTGAGATCCCTTAACCAAAATTTTAACCTTTCATCAAATACATTAACTCTACAGTAATCATATTACGGATGCGATAATAGATAACTAAAATTGCCAATCCTATTGATGATTCTGCAGCAGCTACTGTTAAAATTAGTAAAGAAAAAATCTGACCTGCAATATCATCTAAATAAACTGATGCAAAAATTAAATTAAAACTTACAGATAGAAACATCATTTCTAAAGACATTAGCATCACTAAAATATTTTTTTGATTTAAAAAAATTCCCAATACGCTAATCAAAAATAATAAAATGGAGGTATTAGTAATATTTGTATAAGTTAACATAACTTGTATCTTAAAATTATGGGATAGCAGAATTATTTAAATTTTCCAGCCACAGGTTCCCCTACGGCTACCTTGTTACGACTTCACTTCAGTTCTTTTTTTACTTTAGATTACATACCAGTTTATTAATGTGCAATTTTCGAATAAAATAAATTTCCATAGCGTGACGGGCGGTGTGTACAAAACCCGAGAACTTATTCACCGTAACATTCTAATTTACGATTACTAGCAATTCCAACTTCATATTTTCGAATTACAGAAAACAATTCGCACATAACTTATTTTTATAGTTTTGCTGAAACTTACATTATTGCTTCTTTTTGTGTAAGTTATTGTAGCACATGAAAGTAGCCCAATTTATTAGGGTCATGAGGACTTGACGTCATTCCCGCCTTCCTTTAAGATATCTTTAACAGTTTATATTCAAAAATATATAGGAGTTTTGTCCGTTTATTGGAATTAACCAAACGCTTCACAGCACGGACTGACGACAACCATGCAACACCTGTTTATATACAAAAATTGGTAAGGTTTCGCGCGTATTATCGATTTAAACCACATGCTCCACTGCTTGTGCGGGTTCCCGTCAATTCCTTTGAGTTTTAATCTTGCGATCGTAGTTCCCAGGCGAAGTGTTTAATGCGTTAGCTTTATTTTTGAATAACCAAAAATTAACACTCATCGTTCAGGGCATGGACTACAGGGGTATCTAATCCCTTTTGCTACCCATGCTTTAATATCTCAATGTCAGTTTTATTATAGACTATTGTTTTCACTATAGAGGTTCTTTTAAATATCAAAACATTTTACTGTTACACTTAAAATTCCATAATCTTTTCTTAAACTCTAGAAAATCATTTTTTTAGCTAATTTAAAGTTAAAGTTTAAAATTTCAACCAAAAGACAAGTTCCCACCTACATATTCTTTACGCCTAATAAATCTAAATAACGTTTGCCCTTCTCGTCTTACCGCGGCTGCTGGCACGAAATTAGCCAGGACTTTTTTACGATTCATCATAATTTTTTCAATTTTAATGTTTTAAAACAAGAAGTTTTTTCACATACATGATTTAGCTGGGTCAAGCTTTCGCTCATTGCCCAAGATTCCTCACTGCTGCCTTTTATAAAGTTTGGACCTTATCTCAATTCCAATGTGGTTGTTCATCTTTACAGACCAACTAAAGATCATAAGCTTGGTACACATTTACTAAACCAACAACTTAATCTTTTATAGACTTTTCTTAAAGCGATAAAATCTTTTAAATGCATTAAGCAGTTCTTTAAGGTTAATTTCTATATTTTACTCACCCGTTCACTATTAATTTATAATTTTAAATAAATTTATTTAATTTGCATGTGTTAGGCTAATCATTAACGTTTATTCTGAGCCAGGATCAAACTCTTGTAATATTTGATATTTTAGTATCTATTTTCTCTAACTATCCCAGTGTAGTAATGAATAAAAATAAAAGTTTCATTGTATTAAGGCAAAAATTACTCCCATTTCTGTATATGCTATTTCTGCTAAAATTTTTTTATTTAATGAAATCTTTTCCTTAGAAGTAAAAAAGTAAAATAACTGATACTTTAATAATATTAATTGAATGTGATTAATGTTCTTTTTCCTAAAAACCCGATTCTTGTTCTTTCGACTGTTAAGTTTAAAATTTTTTTTTTTCATAATATAAGTTTTATTTATATAAAAAATTGAGACGGGAATAGGATTTGAACCTATAACTTTAGATCATGAGTCTAATGAGTTAACCTACATTTACTCTATCCCGTTGTTAAAATTCAAGTACTCCTAGTGAGACTCGAACTCACATTTATGCCATGAAAAAGCATTGTCCTCACCTATTAAACGATAGGAGCTTAATTTTTCTTGCTACCATACTTAGAACGACTTTTTTTTCTATTTTTAACCGCAGATAAATCTAAAAGCCCTCTGATAATATGATATTTCACACCTGGGAGATCTTTTACACGTCCGCCACGTATTAAAACTATTGAATGCTCCTGTAAATTATGATCTTCCCCAGAAATATATCCCATAACCAATTTTTTTGTACCTATAAGTTGCAATTTTGCTACTTTACGATCAGCTGAATTAGGTTTTTTAGGTTTCATCGTAAAAACTTTCAGACAAATACCCTTTTTTTGCGGACATTTTTCTAAAGCCACAGATTTTGTGTGCTGTTTTTTCTTATAGCGCGGAATTTTTAACAATTGATTAAGTGTTGGCATGCTTAAATAAATTTTTTATTACATAATTTATAACAAACAAATAAAAAAACTATTTCCAAAATTAAGAAAGATGCTCCTATTACTAACCCTTGCATTAATCCATCAGGAGGTATCAATATAAATAGAATACAAATTATACCGAAGACAAAAAATTTACGATAATATTTTGCTAAAAAGTAGAACGAATCCAATTTTATAAATAATTGCAATTGCAAAATTAATAAAAAAAAAACTAAACTTATATAACCTATAAAATACTGAAAAAGTAAGACTCATTTTATGTAACTTATAATGCGGAACTCGGCAAATATATAAAATAAGTTATTACTTTTATAACTTCATGTTGTTAATAAAGACAATATGGGAGGTAAAAAGCTTAAGTTGAAAATAATTAAACTCGTCAACGAAAAAAAAAATGAAAAAAATAAGGATTGCTTAAAAAATTTAAGTTGGTAAGAATATCAACTAGAACTACTAAATTTGTATAAATGAAATATTCAATAAGGTAGTACAAAAATTAAAGATTTGGATATCGTTAAAAGCCAAAGTGTATTGAATAAATCCATAACATTTGTAATAATAAACTTTTTAAGACCTAATTTAATGAAAGGATAAACCTCAAAAAATAATAGATAATAAGAATTAAAACTTGCTACGCTTATACATAAAAGAAAACTAATACAGATATAAATGAATCTAAATATTAGTTCTAAAGAATAAAAATAGATAAGTCTATGAACCATAATTTGAGTGCATTAGGACTTGAACCTAAGATCAATAAATTAAAAGTTTACTGCTTTACCAAACTAAGCTATACACTCTTAATTATAAATCACCGTGTTTGGAAAGAATTGAACTTTCAATCTTTAAATTCGTAGTTTAATGCTTTATCCTAGTTAAGCTACAAACACTATTTTTCTTTTAATTCAATAATGAGCAATAGTGGATTTGAACCACTAACCTTTTAGGTGTAAACAAAATACTCTACCATTTGAGTTAATTGCTCTACTAATGAAACTTCCTGAGTAGGACTCGAACCTACAACCTAATGGTTAACAGCCATATGCTCTACCTTAATTAAGCTATCAGGAA